GAGCCCATATCCTGGCTTTTCTGTCAACCTCTAATTCTACTCTTCCTCCCCAATCTGAAATTATTGTGCCCGTATAGACTGAAATCCCGTTATGATCCAATTCGGACCGGTAATATATACCAGGGCTTTGCAATATTTGATTGATCACAATTCTGTATATCCCATTTACTATAAAAGTTCCGAGGGAACTCATTAAAGGAATGTTTCCAATAAAAATTGTTTGTTCTTGCATATCCCTATTGGATTTCCAAATTAATCCCGCGGATATATAAAATTCCGACGAATATGTGATTGATTCATATACAGCATCTCTTTCTTTTATCAACGGTTCGACTAATTGATATGTTTCTACAAATAATTGAAATTCAAGTTCTTGATCTGTATCTTCAATTTTTGGAAACTTATAAAGCTCTTCTCTTAAGCCTTGATCAATGAACCTACAAAATCCTTCAAATTGTATCTGATTAAATCCAGGGATTGTAGACATTTCCTCATTTCTATCCACCAGCATTTTGAATTTCCCGTTTATTGAAAATGAAAAGAAACAATCCCATTATTGGATAGTTCTTTATCAAATATCAAATTAAATTCTATATATAGATCGATCTAACAATTATAGAATATAGAATTTCTATTCTGTAAACAGAATCACATAAAATTTTCTCTAACTCCATATAGAATATGGAATGTATGAAATACGTATGAACAGAGGAATAAAGAGAATTTTATACTCAAATTGGAATGGAATTTGTAAAAAATACAACTGGAAAAGAATTGCGAAATTTTACTTAACTTATACTTATTACTTATGGAATTTTATGTTTTCTTTTCTGTTTTCTATAGAATAGCACAACAAAAAGTGATTCCATTTTTACCATTATTATGATATTCTATATTCCAATATACAATATAATTGGATACCAGTAAAACCAAAGGATTTGGGACTTGATATGTTCGATGAGATAGAGAACCAATAATCAGAAACAAAATAAAATAGAAAACTAGAAGAGATATCTTGTTTGCGATTTTTTGTAATAGAATTCGTATTCATATACATATATATCTTACATATATATCTATGTAATAATTTTAGTTCTGGGGTTTCCATATACGCATAATTGTTGTTATAATTGAAATTGCTCAAGATACCGCTTTTTAGTTTTTAGCGCAGGAATTAAGATTAAGAAAAACGGGATTCCAATAAGAAATAAGAAGTTGAGCCCCCCGCCCCAAAAAAAGTCTTTCATCTATTTTCTAGCGCTTTGGCGGCATGGCCGAGTGGTAAGGCGGGGGACTGCAAATCCTTTTTCCCCAGTTCAAATCCGGGTGTCGCCTGATCAACAAAAGGCACGAAATACTGTATTCCGTTTTGATCATATAATTTTAATTTGTTCCCAAAAGAAGCACGCGAAGCAAAAGGACTTTTGCTACTTCTTTCTGTGATTTAAGGTTCTGTTCTGGAAAGTTCTTAAATTATTTCATCTAGGATTCAATGAAAGTTTTCTAGTAGGAATAGGAAAAAGAAATCAAAAAATCTTGATATTATTCATATACTTGATATTATTCATATAATAGTTAATCCTTACACTACTGATGTACTGTTTATTGGCTAGATCTGGAATTCGATTGGATAGCGATATAGGGAGTCGTTATGGAAAGAACGCAAGATACTTTGGATCGAAACTTATGCAAATTCCGGAATAGTCAGGAATTCAATCAATCTAATACCAATTGAATGGAAAAACAGTAGTTATACATATTCATTTTTCAATAGATTTTTCTATTTTTCCATTTTTTTCTAACATACAAATATAGAAAAGAAAAAAGAGTCACACAAATGCTTTCTTTTATTTTCTATTCTTTCTTTTATTTTCTATTTTAGGCAAGACCTAAATTTTCTACTTTATGAAGAGCAACAAAAGAAAGAGTAGGTCTTATTTTTCTTATATCTTAAGAAAATGTTCTTAAGACTTCGGAGAGTGTCGCTACCATATTTGGGGGGGCTTAATATTTCTCCATTCTATCTAGTAGCAATCATATAAGCAGTTCTGACACTTATAATTTAATTCATTTTAATTGAATTTTTTGAATTGGTTCATCAAAGGTATTGGATTAGACAAAATTTTTTTTTGACTCTGCACCAATCATTCTACTATTATTATTGAACAATAATGGAAAAAATCCTTCATAGAGCTAGGGACATAATTTACATGGATATAGTAAGTCTCGCTTGGGGTGCTTTAATGGTGGTCTTTACATTTTCCCTTTCACTTGTAGTATGGGGAAGAAGTGGGCTCTAGAGGTACTACTTACTAATTGAGTTGAGAAATCAAACTGTATTAATTTAGACCGTTCCGCAAAGACTTTTTTCATTTTACTATTGAAATTTGAAATTGAAGTAATGTATTCTATAGATAATATATGAATAATTCCCTTTTCATTATGATGATTTAATTATAATTAAACAAATATTTCAATGATTCCATGTTCATATTTCGAAAGTCAAAAGAATCAAAATGATTGGAATAAATTTCCAATCGAATGTTTTCTAAATGGAAATTTTTGATTTCGAAAAATGGACCCTTACCCGAGTTATATATGACAAATGAGGAAGGGAAGGTCAGAATTCTTTTTCCTTTTAGCTACTGAATATCTTATTATTCAAGATCTTAATATCGAGATTAAGGCTATATCTTTCTATACTATAACTTTCGACACTAGAATAAAAATAACAGTAGAAAGAACTATATAGTTCTTTCTACCATTACTATCTGATCTCCTAGAATACGACGGATTCTAGTCCACTCATTTCATCTAAGCCAGTAAATAGGAATCCGTTTAATTTTTTTCTTCCATCATTTCTAATTTAGAAGAACTAAGAAGTCAAATTTTATTCAAATTAATCGCTTTGACTAACAGTTTTTACGTATATTATAAGCAAAAAAGCAGTAGGAACTAGAATGAAGAGTGCAGTAGCAATAAAGGCGAGAATATTTACTTCCATAATTTTATTCTTTCGTTTTTCTTTACTTCGCAATAACTCGGGATTTAATCCCATAGAAATGATAAACCTTTCCCCTAAAAATTCAATGAAATCGATTTTATCTAGATGATATCGAATTGGAGCAATATTATGAATAACAATATCTGAATTAGCAAATTGATTCATCGTCGAGAATGGAATAGTATAACATAGAAATATCATTTATCCATACTAAATCGAAAAAAAAAAAAATTCTTGAACCAATCAAGAAGTTTTTACTTTCGTTTTTTTTCTCATTTTTTGCCTTTTTTTTTTTTCTATAAATAGAAATTATTAATTATTTCTATCTCTATAAATAAATAGTAAAACTATTGCCTTTTTTATTTTTTTTTTTTCATCTTCTCACGAAGTATTATCGAATCACCTTTACACTTATATTGGTTACAAATAAAACAAACCCAAACAAAGAATTGAAGTGAAATCGAAAAAAGGGCATTAAGTTCGCAACTTCTTTTCTACTGATCTAATCTTATTGGATTGGAAAAAAATGTGATAAAAACAAGTCCCTAGTAAAAAAAAAATCTCTTTGGGAATAAAATTCCAAAATTTCCTTCCTCTTTCACAGAAAAGAAAATGGAGAGATGAATCAATGTATTTTTGTAGATTTTGATCCGTCGGGACTGACGGGGCTCGAACCCGCAGCTTCCGCCTTGACAGGGCGGTGCTCTGACCAATTGAACTACAATCCCAGACAAATGAAATGAAAAAAAGTGTACAGCATACGTATTCTTAAAATTTCATTCAAACCCTTTCTTTCTATTTCCATTCTTTTGATTTCCATTCGCGCTGCGTTGTGCGAGAAGGCGGGTGCTATATTGTATTGCTATTTCCGTAGATATACACTTTAGAGTAAAGTAATAAGGGCACAGATTAACAGATTACTAGTTATCTTTTTTTTGTTATTTCAAATCCAAATCGATTGATAATAAATCTTTATATGAATCGTGATCGATCATAATTTGTGGGAAAAAATAGAGCAAATCAAATAAATAAGAAGTAGAACAGAAATTTTGACTTTTTTCTCTATCAGGCATTTCAAGAGAAGAAACGGGTTATATCATTTCATGGCGGATCGGTGAATTATTGGGCCGAGCTGGATTTGAACCAGCGTAGACATATTGCCAACGAATTTACAGTCCGTCCCCATTAACCACTCGGGCATCGACCCAGGAAGAATCAATTCCAGATTTATTAATAATTCATGATCAACTTCCTTTCGTAATACCCTACCCCCAGGGGAAGTCGAATCCCCGCTGCCTCCTTGAAAGAGAGATGTCCTGAACCACTAGACGATGGGGGCGTATTTGCCGGAGTGTCAGCATACTATTCTCATAGTATAAATAGTTTTTTGAAATTGTCAATAGAACGAAATTGTATGAATAAATTCGAAATATACTTTCACTTTCATGGAATGATTGGTCTGTCAGAAAGTCAGAAAAGCGGGCGAAACGGGATTGCGCTCACTTTTTTTTATTGATTAACTCATTGTTAAGAGAAAAAGGCATATATCTATCTCAGACTTATATCTCAGACTTAACCAGGAAAAAAAAAAAAATGATAAATCTGGAAATCTGAGAAGATGGATAAACATAAATAAGTTATCCATTTTTTTTTTTTTTTCTTATATTCACTAGTCTTAGATTAGGTAAACCCAGTTTTTCGTTTATGAATGAGCTACTATGAATCTAGTTTGTTTGTACACTTATACACTTCTAAGAATAAAAAATTTTAAGAAGAATATTTTTATACTATTTTTTTTATACTACATATCTATATATATTTACTATATATAGATCAGATATATAATATCTAAGTTAAATATGGAATCTATTTCCATAGCCAGACAGATAAGATCTGTCTAGTGGCTAATTCAGGAATTCCTAAAGCCCTTTTAACTCAGTGGTAGAGTAACGCCATGGTAAGGCGTAAGTCATCGGTTCAAATCCGATAAGGGGCT